CTAAAACATTTTCACCCAAGAAAAATGATTCGTTTAAAAAAACATTGCTCTTATAAATGCTCTTATAAAAAAGCTTTCTGTTTTTTCGAAATGTAATCACCAGAAGTGCTACTGATAATAATGATCCACATAAAAGGGCTGCATAGCCCAATATCATCATACTTACGTGCATTATTAACCACTCAGATTGAAGAGCAGGTACTAATATTCCAGATTGGTGTATTTCAGTTAAAATACCTGAAGTAGCAAAGCCTTGGGTAAAAATAGCACTTGGGCCAGTTATTTTACTTAAAATTAAAAGATTTTTTTTGAAATACGGAATTATATGAATAAGGGAGAAACTCCATGAAAGGAAAATTAATGATTCATATAAATCGCTTAGCGGGAAATGTCCTGAAGAAATCCAACGAGTAACTAATAATCCTGTTATACAGAAAAAAGTAACTATTATGCCCTTTTCTGACGAATCATATAGTTTTACGATTTCATCGACTAAAAAAGTTATCAAATGAATTGTAATTACAATTGAAACGATCGAAAAGGAAATGTGAGTTAATATATGCTCTAAGGTTGAAAATATCATAAAAAATCTTAAAAAAGAAGAGTCCCTTAATTACATAATTCTAAAATGTAAATCGGGAATTGAATTCATTATAAGATCTATTTATCCTTTTTAGAAGACGCTATGCCGCCACTCGGACTCGAACCGAGATGCATTAGCACTGCTTCCTAAGAGCAGCGTGTCTACCAATTTCACCATAGCGGCCTGTCTTGAACTCATAATAGCCTATGAATAAGCAATCGTCGAGATTGATTAAGCTATTTTAGTTTAGTAATGATTCAAATGGATTAATAACAATAAAAAGTTGTTCAAATAGGAATTTTAGGTTGAAGGTTCATTATTTTATATTTTAGTTTAGAGTCTTAGTTTTTTTTATTTAACCTGGGACTTTCCTATATTTTATGCTTTCCTAGAATTGAACTCTTGTAACTAAACCGTTCTATACTCAATTAAGGAATAGAGTTAAAAAAAGTTTGTGTTTTCATTGTTTAATCAGCAATTTCTTATTTATTTTTTTTCATCAATCTAAAACAAAAAAGGGATTTTGACGACAAAATAGAAAGAAAAGAACCTATTTTGCATCGCTCAAAATTGACAATTAGTCATACAAAATTTAATTAAGCAATTTTCTCTATTGGGTTAAGGGCAAGATATACATGGGGGTCTATATAATAATTCAGAGAAAATAAAAAGTTAGACAAAACACAAAGGTTTCAAAATGGAATCAATTAGTTTCAATGAGTTCTTAACTTTCACTAAAGATTTTTATATACGTTCTTCTTTATATACGTTCTTCTATAGATATGGAAATAGAATAAAAATATATAATTTTTTTTTTAATTCTGCAAACAAATAGGTCGATGGGGAAAAGAAAACTCCCCACCTTGGAATAGAAATGATCTTTATTCTTTTGTTAACAAAAAAGTTATTATTCAGTGAATAGTAAATAGAGGATTTGCTAATTCTATTATTTTATATATCAATCAGAAAAGCGAATAGAGTTCCATTACATATTGATTGGTGAGTTAATCAATATCAAATATGAAAGGGAATCGTTAAATTATTCAATTAGAATTAGTCAATTAGATAATAATTGAATAATTTAAGAATAATTGAATTATTTTTTCAAGTTGATTCAAATTATTCTAACGTTTTATTACTTATTTATTTTTGTTTGCCGTACAAAAAAACTTTTTGAATTCCCAGTAGAAAGAGATTTCGCTAATGAAAAAGCCTTTAATGCTACCCAATATCCCTTCCTTTTCCAAAGATTTTTACGAATACGCTTTTTTGATGTCGAAGTGCGTTTTTTTGGAACTGCCATTTAGAAATTAAAAAATTACTCATTGTTATAGCTGGATGTGAAAGACATCTATTGTTCAAAACGAATTCTTTTTATTACTATTTATTTTCGAGCTAATAGTGTCCTCCTCAAATAAAACATTATCGAGATAGTCAAAAGATATGTGAAAATTTCATAATACTGGAAATAAAAAAAGAAGGCCAATATGTGTTTTTTCAAGTTTTTCTATTTCATACCATAAAACATTCATAATCGTAAAAAAGAAAAGGTTCTCTATTGACCGGTATCTTTATTTTACAATTTCACATTCTTTTTTATTCATAAAATCTATACCTATAGAATTTGTTAATCGGCTGTTCTGTAGAAATTAAATTAGTTGAACTTAATAAAAATAAAAAATAAAATAAAGAATCCAAAAAATATTCGATTTCTATTTATGGTTCTACATTTCATTTACATGCAATAAAATACCTCGAAAGGTTTAAAGATAAGAACCCCGTTTTTACTTCAGTAAATGAAAAACTTGAATCCCAGTTCGATTCACTGGTCAAACTTGGAGAAAAAGTAGGCCTATTTCAAAGGAGACTAGTAATTAATCCCTTTCATATCATTTGACCAATTGTAACTTCTTGATT